ATATATGCTCTAAGGTTGAAAATATCATAAGATTTTAGGAGTCCTTTAATTAGAAAATCTATATGGAAATTTGGATTCATTATAGGATCTATTTACTTTTTTTAGGAGATGGACATGCCGCCACTCGGACTCGAACCGAGATGCTCTAGCACTGCTTCCTAAGAGCAGCGTGTCTACCAATTTCACCATAGCGGCTTATCTTTAACTCATAATAGCCTATGAATAAGCAATCGTCTAGATTTAAGAATTTGATTGGTTGCAATATTTTTTAGGAAAGATTCAAATTGATGAATAAAAATTTCTTCAACATAGGTATTTGAAGGTTCATTATTTTAGTTTAGAGTTTTCATTTTTTTTTCGTGCATCTTATTTTATACTCTCCTCAACTGGAATTCTTGCAAAATAAAAAACTCCTACTATCAATTCAATTAAGGGAGAGAACTAAAATTTTTGTTTTAATGATTTTAATAACGAAAGATATCTGCTTTTCTATAGATATCGAGAAAGTGAATATATAGAAAAAAGAAAAACTTATATTATTGTAAGAAATAAGTTGATGGGGAAAATAAGACTCCCCACCTTGAAAATGAAAAGATATACTAAAAACAAAATCGAGTATCTTGTGTTTTTTTGTCAACAAAAAGAAAGTATTCTTTTTTTTTCGAATTTGGTAAGGTAAACAAAAGAATTTTTTACATATTATAGATTCTCAAAGCGGCTATAATTCCATTTTATATTGATTAACTCAGTATAGGGAATGGAAATCGAGAATTTTATTTTTGAAATGAAATCAGTCAATTTTTAGAGTCAGGCCGATTCAGATTATTTCAATGTTTTACTATTTATTTTATTTGTTTGTCGCACAAAAAAACTTTTTGAATTCCCGGTAGAAAGAGATTTTCCTAAGGAAAACGCTTTTAACGATGCACAATATCCCTTCCTTTTCCAAAAATTTTTTCGAATACGCTTTTTTGATACAGAAGTACGTTTTTTTGGAACTGCCATTTTAATTAAAATTAAGAGATTACTCATTAGTTTAGCTGGATGTGAAAGACATCTATTGTTCAAAATAAATATGCGTTTTCCTAATTCATTATAGATTTATTTTATTTATATTTATTTTCTTTTTATTTAGAAAATATTATTTTTTATAAAAAAAGAATAGGTATAGGTGAAATATATGGAAAAATTGTATAAAATATTACGAAAAATAGAAAATAAAAAAGAAGAATATTCTTTCTTTATTTTTCAAATAAGTTATTCCATGGAATATCCGTAAAAATATAGTTTTATCGATTGGTGTCTTTCTTTCACATTCTTTTCGATTCAAATCCATTTTTCCAAAATAAGTTGTGGCATAGAAATGGAATTGCTTGAACTTAATAAAATGAAAGAATAAAAAATTACATGACCTGGCATAAAATGAAAATACTTCAAGAAAGGTTTAAGATGAGAACCCAACTTTCTTTTTTAAAAAAACTTTATTAAATTTTTTTCTATTAACTTGTCAAACTCGGGAAAATACGCCTTATTTTACTTGAATTTTTAAATTCGAAAGAGACTAATTATTAATCTTTTTCTTTCATATGATTTGACCAATTGTAACTTCTTGATTTGAATATTTGAAATAGTTAATATAAACTCCAAAAAAATAAGTAAAGAAAAAAATTCTATTTAAGTTAGTATATATCTTAATTTTTTATTGACTCCTTTCAAAAGAGGTAAGATCCGGTGAATCGGAAACAATAAATATTAATTACACGAATTTAAAAACTTTTTTTATGGAACAGACCTATCAATATGCATGGATCATACCTTTCCTTCCACTTCCAGTTCCTATGTTAATAGGAGTGGGACTTCTTCTTTTTCCGACAGCAACAAAAGATCTTCGTCGTATGTGGGCCTTTACGAGTATTTTATTGTTAAGTATAGTCATGCTTTTTTCAACTAATCTGTCTATTCAGTTAATAAATAGGAGTTCTATCTATCAATATGTATGGTCTTGGACCCTCGATAATGATTTTTCCTTAGAATTTGGGTACTTTGTCGATCCACTTACTTCTATTATGTCAATGTTAATCACTACTGTTGGAATTATGGTTCTTCTTTATAGTGATAATTATATGGCTTACGATCAAGGATATTTGAGATTTTTTGCTTATATGAGTTTTTTCAGTATTTCCATGTTGGGATTAGTTACTAGTTCGAATTTGATACAAATTTATATTTTTTGGGAATTGGTTGGAATGTGTTCTTATCTATTAATAGGGTTTTGGTTCACACGACCTCTTGCGGCAAATGCTTGTCAAAAAGCGTTTGTAACTAATCGTGTAGGAGATTTTGGTTTATTACTAGGAATTTTAGGTTTTTATTGGATAACAGGTAGTTTTGAATTTCGGGATTTATTCGAAATATTCAATAACTTGATTTATAATAATGAAGTCAATTCTCCGTTTGTTACGTTGTGTGCTGCTCTATTATTTGCCGGTGCAGTTGCTAA